GCCAATCAGATGAGAGAAGCAGTAAAAGAAAGCATTCAAAGAAGATGAAAAATGACAGGAGCATGAAGAGGACTGCACAGCCTTTTGAGCCAGCTCACAATGATGAGGAGACTGAGGACAGTACTGCTCACCTTAAGCAAGTTATTCAAGCACAAGATCATACCACAGAGGTGACAAGTCAGCCTGCGCAATAAATTGCCCCTCCTAAAAGACTTGCCATGGTCAATGAGGCCTGGCATTCCGAGCTAGGCCAGTCAGACATGAGCAAGAGTAAAAGCAGAAACTCAAAGAAGAAGAACAAAGGCAAAGGTGTGAGCTCCCCTAACTCTGAAACTACCAAACAGAAGGGGGTCAAGACAAGAAGCATGAAGGAGAACCTCAGTAAGGAGGAGTGCAAAAAGACTTCCCTTCCCAAACGTTTACCCCATGAAGATAGTGATGTGGAACGTCCGAGGTATGAATAAGAAGGAGAGACAAAGGGAGGTAAGGGACCTAATAAAAAAAGAGAAACCAGATCTTGTAGGTCTAGTCGAGACTAAAATCAGAGAAAACTAAAGTGCTATTGCTGCTAACAGTCTTTGGGGAGGCATTGAGTATTTGATCAACTACGACTCCAATCCTAGAGGCAGAATTTGGGTCATGTGGGACCTGATGACTTAAAAAGACGTGACGTCTCCCTCACCATTGCGAGCGATGCTAAGCAATGCTCCTTGGTTACCCTGCCAAAGACGCACAACTGGGCCTTTTGACAAAGACCCAGAAGGCGCCGACTCCCTTCCAAGAGAGTCCGCCAACCTCGCGTACCTAAACGCTCGGTTATAGTAAATAAATCATTCAACATACATGGTTTATCTATAATCGAGTGTTGGGCTATTGCGCGAGGATACTCGTCTGAACCGTAGGGAAGAGGATCCCTTCTGGAACCATTCCACCTACGGAGGAGAGGCGCTTGGTTAGTCAGACCAAGTAGTCACAAATCCGTAGCTTTCCACACTAAGGATCTGCAACGTTAGGTTATCTAGCTAATACACTTTCGTGCCTAGCTAGCAGCCTTCGAAGCTTATCCTAAACCAACTTACTAAGCCAGCTCAGAATACGCCGGGAGGTGACCAAACCGGATGGTGCCACCGATCAAGCTTAAGAATTTGTGTAGAAAATGGACTTTTCTTTCTAAGTGGTAGGTGGGATCGGAAAAGGTAGGCGAACAGAACACAGACTTCAAGTAGGCATTGAGCGAAGGAACGATGGAGATTCTCATGTTGAGTTTCGTGTGTAGAGTTTTCCAATTTAGTAAAGATAAGTAGGGTTGTTTCGAAGCTCTCGAACCCGTTTCAAAGTTGAGGATGAGGCGCTTGCGGCTTCTTCCTATATATTTGGTTGGTGTGAAGCATGGAATGGAAGATCCGACTTAAGAACTAGCGAGCCTGTGACTGTCCCGTTCCTCGCTCAAGTTTTGTTGTCTCTTGATCCACTGCCGGTGAGTTAGCTAAGATCCTATCTTCCCCACTTGATATCTCGTGACATTCTTAATTGTGCAATTCAAGGGAACGAGACTAAAAAGCCCAAACTGAGCCCGGCGGGGCCAATACCAAGTGCCGCTCGTCCCTCGAAAGAGAGGACTTCACGTGCCTTACCGGTAACGTAGATGATAACCACCGGCCCGGCCCCCTTTTTATCGTAAAAAAAGAAGTCAAGTCCATTATAATCCCTAATTGACTTGGGGCGGATCCCTTTTTCGCCATGACGGAGAGTTATCTTTCTTTTCTATCCGAAATAGAAAGATAAGGTTTCATCTGGTTAGTCAAGATAGATTAAAACCGAATGAGAGCCTGGTTTGGTAAGGGAATCTACTTATGATGTCGCCATAACGCTCTTCAAGTTCCACCGACGAAGCTAAGGCTCCCTTTTCTCCTTCCCATATTTTCAACCACAGGCGCGTGGAAGTGATTTCACTAGCGACACTCCCATGAAGGGAAGGGGCAAGAGGAGCAGGGTCCGAAGGAGCTCGAGATCAGTGACTATGGAAACTCACGAAAAAAAGATGCTACGTGACGCTTCATATGCTTTTACAAGGGGAAGGGTTGTACGGTTGAGAAGGGACGGGCACTCCTATCCCTTGATAGCTCACCTGGGCGGCTCGTGGCGGGAGACGGAGAAAGCACCTCCCGTCCTCAGTTGCATCTCTGGTAGCAGCATATTGTTGACCTCCATCGCTATCCTATTTCGCCACTGATCCCGACACCAATCCGGCATATATATAGACATTACTGGGCTCCCTCACTCCGGCCTATCCGACGAAGTTACTCCCGTAGAAGACAGCTTCATTTCCAGTATCAGATCTTGCTTGCCAAACTATTTCCCCGGTATATCTATCAATCATTGGGAAAACATCTTTATCCACGGGTACTAACCTTTATCCATGTGATGGCGTAACATACTCCATGTGAGCTAGGGGGGATGATCAAAAAACTGTCGAGTTTTTGGGCATAATCAAATTGGCAGGAGTTTACCCTTCTCTGTCAGTATCAAAACCTCTAGCTCCATGAGCCGACGGTTTATTCAAAAAGGTTAGATTCAAAAGTAAGTTCCCATGGTTGGCAGGTGGAGATGAATCACGACAGCTTTTCACTCCACCATTGGTATGGACGGAGCTCCCTAACATGGTATACTCGTACACCCGCCATACCGGAACATCGGCCAGTAATCGTTTTGAAGTGGAGGTGGAATCGATCCAGAACCATTCTGAGCTATACCAATCGATAGCGTATGGAAAGGGCTTTGCTCCGTTGGTTGGTATAGTAGGTAGAGCCATTTCTTGCCCGGCGCGCCTTAGATAAATAACAACACTGGATAAAACGCGATTCTTCAATAGGAAAACGATAAGCTCCAACTGGATCAATTGGAACTGGAACAAGCTATGCTACCTTTGGCTCCGACTCCGTGGAGGTTTCCGGTTCAGGGTCAACTGGACCTTGGTCAGGTACTAGAACTACGAGTTCCTTTCTCCCTTTAAGTCGAGTGGCTTCCGCTATAAACCCAGAAAGAGATTAGTTGGCCACCTTGCTTAGATCCCCTGATCGGGTAATGGGATTAGGAAAGGCGTTTTACAAGAAAAAGCGGTCGAAGAAGGGCTTATTCTATTCAATAGGCTCTCAGAGGCAATCCCCTATTCAACTATTCAACATAACCGATTCGTCCTTATAACATGCTTAATTCTTATTTGTATAAGTTGGACTAGGAACTTGGTGGTACTTTCTGCCCGGGCCCTTATTGGTTCACCCGGTAGCCTGCTGCTCCGCAGATTACGCGAGTGCCATAAAAGAAGCTCTCTCCGAGCAAGCTTGCCCCATGAGACAAAAGGGCTATCTATGTACGCATCAGGACCATATCCACGATAAGGTAATGGAGGCCTTTACCTTATCTATATCTCTATGGCTTTTTTGATTTGAAATCTATATTTTTTAGGGTCTACAACTACGTATTTCTATTTAAATGCAAGGACTAAGATGCCCCCCCTCCGGGGGCGAGGGCCGCCTTCCAGAATCACCGGGGGGAAGGAGAGAATTAGCCCACAAACCTGATAGGCGCGTGCTTTTGTTTTGGAGCCAACGTCTGATGAGCGGGCGATTGGTCTTGTTTTAACCTCGAGCTTTCATCCTTCGGTTTTTAGCCCATATCATAGGGAGTTGCCTAAGACCTTCCCCAAAAGCTAATAGAAAGATGAGTCCCAACGGACGGACCGAATTCCTTGCGCGCGCGAGACATAGGCTGAGCCGGGCTAATCTAATTCCTAAAAGGTTGGAAATTCAATGTTGTCAGGCCCATACTCACTCTCAAGCTAAGAGGCCGCTATTCTCGAAGGGAATATAAGGGCCTACCTTTCTTCCTTAATCGCGACCGCCAAAGCTCACCAAAATAAGTGATTTATTTGGGACTTCGGTATGCTCCGCACTGATATTTCGTCCTACAATCGCAGTTGAAATAAGTGGGCGGTCTATGAGTGAAAGCGAAAGAAAGAGCGCTTAAGCTAGTGCTTATCTGTTCGTCCTCAAAAAGGCCAAACCATGACCTATTTTTTTTGTTTCCAAACTTCCCACTTTCATTCATACGATCTTTTTTGTCTTCTGCGCAATGCGAAAGAAATTCGGCTTTATCAGCCAGCTCGGAATAACGTTGGAAGGTGCCCCTCTCAATTTGGAGAGTATTCTACCTATTCCGAAAAAGGAATCCCCGATGAGAGCCAATTGGCGAAATAATCTGGAGAATGAGAAAAAGAAAATTCACCTAGTTGTTTCTAGCCAGTTCCCTACTCTTGCATTCCTTCCCGTTTTCAGGAGTGCTCGAAAGCCCTCCCTATCCCCCGTATGGAGCCAGCGTCGCAGTATAGTATGGCGTGGTTTACTAAAACAAAAGTCTTAATTTGCTAGCCTAGGCATATCAGGCTTTTAGCTCAGACTAGCGGTTTCCCTCCGGATATCAGTTGTTTGAAATTCTAAACGAGCGCGTTTAACTCCCCGTGATTTTGTGAGGGAACCCATTCCTCCTCTAGAATTAATACTTCTTTCTTTTTACCCCAAAAAGTCAGCCGTCATGTGTGTTATCCCCGCCCTCGAAACATCTGTCTCCGACTTAATCCCGCCGGACTTTGGAAACATATTATCTCCCGATCAAGAAGTTCTAAAACGTGATAGCATACAAAACGTGATGTGTCTCACGGCCGTGCTTAACATAATTGGAGTTTGAGCGTACACCCCGCACCCGTCTATTCTAAAAGTTCCTTATCTATCCGATCCGTATCCCCTTCCAGTTTTTCTTAGCTTTCTTTATATCTGTCATGGACGATGGAGATTGAAGCCGCCTACCGGAAGTTTGGGCGCGATAGGACCGTATGAAATCGGCTTTCCGCTCCGGCCTCGTCCCTCGTCCGAGAAAGATGCTAAGGAGCTGCTATTCTCGAAATCTCACTCCCTAGCTAAAACCGCCTCCAGAGTCTGTTTTTA